GACCAAATCCACCCACATTAGGATTACTCGTTAATGGTTGATCGAGTTTAATGGATTCGCCCTCTGAAACAAGAAGTTCTAGGCCTCGAGGAATAATATCAATTACTTGGCGTCCATTCGATGCATCCACTATGGTTATTTCGTATCCCCCCTTTTCTTTTCGTAAAATTTTGCTTATTATACCTCCTGCCGTAGCATTATAAACTGTATTGTTACTTTTGCTACCATCAGGATAAATCTGACCCCTTCCCCTGTTTCCGCCTACGTATATAGGATATTTTAAGAAGTGAACATCTTTATTAGTAGCAGGGTCTGGGGCAAGAATAGGAAAGGTTATTTCACTATATTTTTGACCAGGAACTGGACCTATCACAATAATATTTTTATTATTGGGGCGATAATTCTGAAAAGACAGATTTCCTATCTTTTCTTTCATCTCGGGTGAAATACGATCAGGGGGGGCTAATTCAAACCCCTCCGGTAAAATAAGAACAGCTCCCACATTCAAAGCTCCTTTTTTACCATTAGCTAGAACTTGTTTTAGTTGCATATCATAAGGAATTTTAACAACTGCTTCAAATACAGTATCAGGAAGTACCGCTTGTGGAACCTCAATATCCACGGGCTTATTAGCTAAATGGCAATTGGCACATACAATACGCCCAGTTGCCTCTCGCGGATTTTCATAATTCTGCTGGGCAAAAATCGGATATGCACTTGAAATGGATGCCCAAGTTATTATATATATCATGAGTGAGACAGATATGGAGCGAGTAATCTCTTCCCTTATCCAAGAAAAGGTATTTCTAGTTTGCATGGTCCAATCATTTATCCCGAAAATTTCTACAATAAAGTTAGGTAGGTTGATAATATACTTCCCTAGCCACAATTATGCTATTTACATTTACTGAAAAAATAAAATTTTTTGTTGAAATATACAAGGAATTACTCGTGGGTAAAAAGAGTAAAGTAAATACGACTTTGATTTGGTTATGATGTAGAAGGTAAGAAAGATTAGAATTGGATCAGTGAATCATTTTTTAGTCATTTATTGCATGATAAATCACTACAAGTGATGGAGATACACGATTTAAATAACGAAAGATCCAATATTTAAAAATTGTATCAAGAATGACTGGAAAGGTAGAAACTAGACCAGATAAAATTTGCTCATAATGAGCAAACCCAAAATCTTTGTAAATATAACCAATCATTAGTTCCCAACCGTGAGGCGAATGGAATCCGATACATAAATCAGTTAATAAAAGAATAGAAAAAGCTTTAATTGTATCACTTAAATTATATAGGAATTCTTGAACCCAAGAATTCAGAATAAAAAGCTTTTCCTTACCCCAAAAGGAATAACCACTTAGAATAACGAAAGATATTAGATTTGTCGAGAAGTGCAAGATTGTATGGATACGATACTCATTGTGTATCTTGATGAATTGGATCGTTTCTTTGTGGATTCCTAGACGAAATTGTTGTAAATTGGTTTCTGGGTATTCCTTTATCATTTCATCCAGCTGGAATAGTTCCTCTAATTGTATGAATTTTTCTAGAACACTTTTTTCTTGAATATCATTCAAAAAGGTTTCGCATTGTCTAGTATTCCACCAATGAGTAATCCAAGTTTTCAAACTTTTATTACAGCAGAGAGAGATCAACCAGGGCAAAAAGACTATAGATGTAAAATAAAAAAAAGGAATGAATACTTTCTTTTTTGCCATTTTGAATCTGTGAATTGTTAATGAACCTACCTCATTTGTTGATTCTATTAGATCTAATATTTCTATCGAGCAGGAGTTTATATTATAATTCGAATAGAATGTATTCAGCCTATGAATCCATTTTCTCTTTTTATTTTCATTCAATACTTAATCTTTGCTTTGAATCTAGAAAGAATACAGAAATAGACTCAGAATACACTTACAATTTGAATCAATTTAAAATTTTTGTTTTTTTGTTTCTAGGATGTTATTCCGACTTTTTTCGATCAATACTAAAAGAACGTTTTCAAATTTCTACAAGAAGAAACTCCTTTTATATCAAATATATCAAAAAAAACGAGCCTAAAAGAATAGATGAATGTTCAATCGAAAAAAACTAAAGAAATTCTTTAGTTTTTTCTTCCTACTGCCAAAGCTTTTATCCTTTTAAAATTAATTCATTTCAAAAAACTTCAATTGGTACACGCAAGAAGTAAGCCAATTCAGCAGCTTTTTGCTCAATTTCTCGTGTAGTAAAATTCTCATCAGTACGAATTAAAGGAATAGCCCCTTGACCTCGAATTTCCATATAAAGGACACGTCGAGTAGAAACACCCTCTTTAACTTCTATTCTGATGGACTGAATATCTTTCATAAGGAATCGTAAAAAGATGCGACGACTTTTTCCAGGAAATCCCCAACGAAAAATACGCACTATTCCTTCTTTTCGGTCGAAAAGATCATAACCACTACCCACATTCCACAAAATAGTGCACCACAAATAACAACTAATAAAGAGACCTGCGATCCCATAGAAAGACATCACAATCCCTTGCGGAAAAAAAATGATTTGCTGAGACGGAAATAACGATATAAAATTTCTACCAAGATAACTGGAAGTTCCAACCAATAAGAATCCTAATGAACCTAAAAATATTATAAAGGCCCAGAAGAAATTACTTGTTTTTCGAGACCCCGTTATAAATTCTATCCATATAGATTCTGATCGCCAACTCATATATATTATGATCCAGTTATACAATTTTTTGGAATTGAGAAAATATGACTTTCCTTTTTTTTTCAAAGTGACTCTCATCAACTATTTTGTTGTGAACCTTTACCTTAGGAGTAATTCATAGAATTGTTTATATCTAAAAAAATAACATCTCCTTCCTTTATATGATCCCCTTATAGTTAATAGTTATATACATACAAATAAAGACATTGACTTGAATTTCATACATCGGCCCGATGATGATACATTTTTCAAAAGAGCGCAAATTTATTTACCCATATAATACGTTTACACATGCATAAGAGCTTTTTTTTTATTTATGTTTGTAGGAATCTATGTGTTATACAATATTCTCCCAAATGGGTCTTATCGAATCGAAGTTAAAAAAAAAAAAAAAAAAAAGAGTGATACGATTAGGTCTCATCCGATCTAAAAAATCTTATTTTTTTGAATATGAAGAAATAAAGAAGCCATTGCAAGTGCCGGAAAGACTAGGCCTACTAAAGGCACAAAAATAGAGGGTAAGTTGTTGAAAGTTGTCATAAAATGGGTACCTCATTTTAATATTTGTACCTTTTATTGTTATATTCTGAATTCTAAAGATATATTAGAATATCTTGTATTTTTTTTATTTCTATTATATATATTATAATTATACTTAAGTATCTTTAAGTAAATATATATCTAATACAAATATATATCTAATACAAATATACAACCTAATAGAAATATATATAATAGAACCAAATATAAATAGAATAAAAAAAATAGGTACAAGAAAGGCCAAACTAAATAAATGGACTTATTAATCTTTCAAAATAAAATAGATGTATCATAATCCCCTTATTAGATTTATGATTCTTTTTGTTCTTTTTGTCTTCTATTTCTATATAGTAATTAAAAAAGAAAAATCTTTATTCCATTACAAATTTCTACAAATACAAATTTCTACAAAATTTATTAGAATCTGATCCAACAACAGGGAGTTTTCGGGAAATGCAAAAAGATGGAAGACTCTCTATAGATCTGTATATATTTCTATTTGAGATATCTATACATATGCAAGCAAGAGGAAAATGAACTTTGTTTTATTTGTCTAGTCGAATTTGAACTTCCCGAAAGCAAAAATTAACTTTTTATGTTGTTGATAGAGGTTTACTGAGTAGTAAACAAAAAAAAATTATTTATTCTAAATAAAAATGCATTTTTCAGGGTTTTCGTTTAATTCTGATAAACTAACTGTTCTATTTGATTTAATTTTTGTTCAAAGGAAAAAAAGCGTGGAGCTGAAATAACTCACTCAGAACACCTTTTAAAGTATTACGTGGTACAATTGCATCCAACAAGCCCTTACGTAATAAAGATTCAGCCGCCTGTGAACCTTCAGGCATGGCTTTTTTCAATGTTTGTTCAATTACTCTTTTACCCGCAAATGCAATATAGGCATAGGGTTCGGCAATAATTATATCCCCCAACATACCAAAACTAGCTGTCACCCCACCGGTAGTAGGAGATGTAAGAATTGACATATAGAATAACTTTTTACTTGATTGATAATCACATAAAACCGAAGAAATTTTAGCCATTTGCATCAAACTTAAACTTCCTTCTTGCATTCGTGCTCCTCCGGAAGAACACACTAAAATAAGAGGTAAACGTTGATTGGTAGCATACTCAATCAAACGAGTTATTTTTTCGCCTACTACGGATCCCATACTACCTCCCAGAAACTGAAAATCCATAACCCCAATGGCTACCGGAATACCGTTTAGTTGACCTGTACCTGTTTGAACAGCGTCAGTCAATCCTGTCAGTTTTTGAGCAGAGTCAATACGCTTTTTATAAGTTTCCTCCCGCGAATTAAATTTAATGGGATCCGCAGAGACCATGTCTTCATCCATAGGGTTCCAAGTACCCCGATCAATCGAAAGCTCAATTCTCTCGGAACTAGTCATTTTCAAATAATGTCCACATTCTTCACAAACATTCATTTCGATTTTCTTATACATTAATCCATAACAATTGTCGCATTGAATCCACAAGTGATTAGAGTTTTTATTTTTAGTTATATATAAATCCTTAGAACTCATTAAATTACTACGATTCATATTAGTTCTTATCTTGTAATTTTTGCTTTCACGAATCTTTCCACTTTCACTACAAATGAAATTATAAATGTAACTTTCATTGGAATTTTTACTATCGCCTAAATTTTTACTATCGCCTAAAAAGTTACTATCAAGACAAATGTGAGAACGAAAATAAGAGTCAATGCA